ATAAGAGGATTGTTTACGAATAAGCACTAATAAAATTTCGCACTCAAATACATAAGAATTATATAGGAACCAAAAGAATCTTTTATTTTCTTTCGAAAAAACATAAATAGATTTCTTCTGAGTAATGGAGAGATTATTCCAATTATGGTATTCGTGAAGAAAGAATTGCAATAAGTGTAAAAAGGGAACATCTTGAATCCCGCACTGAAGGATTTGAACCAAGATTTCCATATGGATGGGATGAGGTATTAGTATATCTAAAACATAATTTAAATGCAATAATTTGTCCTCTAAAAAAGGAAAAATTGAATGAATTGATCGTAAATTATGATATTTTGGTATTTCTTTTTTTTCTAAATAAGATACTAATCGCAAGGAAAATGGAATTTCCACAATAATTGCAAAACTTTCTGATATAATTTGAGAATAAAAATGAGAATAAAAAAAAATGTTGTGAGTGTGACCAATAAATAAATTTTGGTTAGAATAATTAACCGAAGAAATCAAAGAATTCTTTTGATAGATTCGAATAATTAAACGTTTTACAAGTGATAAACTAGATTTATTATCATAACCAAAGACTTTTACGGGTTCATAAAAAATCAAACCATTTAAACCATGATCATGAGCAAGTGCATAAATATACTCCTGAAAGAGTAACGGATATAGGAAATATTGTTGCCAAGATCTACCTTTTTCTAAATATCCTTGTAATTCTTCCATTGACTTCAATTTCTACTTGAACCAGAAACAATAGGTATTTCTTGTATTATCAAATTATACATAGTGCAATACGGTCAGAACAGAGTATGTATCATGTATGAAAAAAATATATACCCCGGAAATACAGAGTCCAATCAACAGATCTTTTTCCTCTCTCCTTCTACTATCCAATAGGTTTATCTTCGTTCTATTAAATAAATTATCAGAGGATAAAAAATCTTTTATTTTTGCAACCCGATCGCTCTTTTGACTTTGGAAATTTTTTTTGTCAGTATACTGTTTCTTCTACACATTAGTTTCCAATCCATAATAGAAAATAGGTAGGATTTTTTTTTATTCTTAAAAAAAAGAATCAAAGGTCCATTTACAGGAGACCCCTTAACCACATCAGGCACTAAGTTATTTTTAACGTTTAATTAGATCGGGAAATTATTCAAATTAAGAATAAAAGCTCGTTGCTTTTTTTTTTTTTACCAGAATTAGAGCCATAGAGCTCTATCCATTTATTCACTAGACCAAACTCTAACTGTGAATTTCTTAAAATAAAAAAAAAATAAGAAAGAATATAATAAGAAAAATGAAAATGCAATTCCATTTTTCTTATTATTTTATTACGACATGCGGTTTTTTCCATCCATTACCTTTCAGGATCAGTCGTGGTCTTATAGACTCTACCAAAAGTCTGGACGAATTCGTTACTTCATTCAAATGTGTAAAAAACCATAATCGCACTTAAAAGCCGAGTACTCTACCATTGAGTTAGCAACCCAGATAAATATGTATATACAAGTGGAAAAAATGGAATTGAACTATACAACTACGTAAAAACATTGAATTTTGAATTCAAAAGAAATATAAAGGAAAGATTAGATGATCAATTAAACAAAATAGCAAAGTAGATTGGATTAAATTAAAGACAGATAAAAAAAATGTAAAAATTTACATTTAAAGACCGCCCCCCTTTTTTATAAAATAGAAAAAATTTTTGATTTTCGTTAAAAAAATATATCTTATATAACAAATAGTAAATTTGGCAAACCCATAATTTGAATGAAGTAAAGGAAAAACCCATAAATAAATAAGGATCGAAATAAACAGATCTATTTATCTACGATCGAATTATATTTGTTCGACACACCATTGTCAATATGAATAAATTGTTGAGAAAAAATGAGATCAATTAAATAAAAATGAAATAAAATAAGGATTTGTGTTGGATTGGCACAACAAACAATAAATATGGTAAATATAAAACATAATATAGAACAAGAAAAGAGCAATTGTGAGTAAATAATTACCACACAAATTTATACTAGTTACCTTTCTTTTTTCTAATTTTTTTATTTTTTTTATGAATTCTTTTAAAAATTCTGTTTTTCTTAAAATATCATGAACAGTTCCTGTAGGTTGAGCACCTTTTTCAAGGAAATAACGAATAGCGTGAACGTTTAAATAAGTTTGATTTTTCATTGGATCATAAAAACCCACCTTTCGAAGATCTCTTCCTTCTCGTCGGGATCGAACATCAATTGCAACGATTTGATAGATCGCTCATTGGGATAGATATAGATAAATAACCCCCCTTAGAACCGTATAAGAGGTTTTCTCCTCATACGGCTCGAGAAAAAATGATTCTAATATTTCTGTATATAATGTAAAATATATAAAAAAATTTATGAATTAGACTATGATTTAAGTTTTTCTGTTCTTACTTACATAAAAAAAGAAAAAAAAAGAAATATCATTCGTACTCATAACTTAACTCAAGTTGGGTAATTCTGAAAAAGTCCGAAGGTAAATCCTTAGGCATTTCTTGAGTCGTCTCTAACCTCTTTTGTTTGTTTCGTCTCGAATCTTTTTTAGTCGCCATCATTATACTAAAAATAAAATATTGAGACAATTGAAAATAGTGTTTCCTTGTTCCGGAATTCTTTCTCTTTACTTTTTAAAATCATTAGGTTTAGACATTACTTCGGTGATCCTTATCCCCTTTTTCAAAACGGCAGCAACATACCTTTTGTTTTTTGTTATTTCCTTCTATGGAAAGATAATATGAACGATTTTTTCCCTTGTAATGTAATATAAAAAATGTTATTAATTTTATTTCAAACTTGTTGGGATTTGAATCCTGCAATTTAAAATTTGAATTTCTATATTGAGGATATACTTAACAAAGTAGTCTAATTTATTAATTGTTACTAACCCCAAATTCGCCCCCCCGATAAAAGAATCAATACGTTTTGCTCGAGCTCCATCATGTACTATTCCTATTTACCAACCCAATACAAATTGGGTTCCTAATAGGAACAGAACAAACTATGTCGATTCAAGAGCATCTTCATTCCTATAGAAAATGGCGGATGTAAGAATCCACAGTGAATTATGTCCTTCAAGTCGCACGTTGCTTTCTACCACATCGTTTTAAACGAAGTTTTACCATAACACTCCTCTCATTTTAAATTTTATTTTAAAACGGTATGCAATTGATTCAATATGGAATCATGAATAGTCATTGGCTCAATGATACAAAATATTTTTTATGTATGTATCTAGGGAAAGGTAAATAATTATCTGGAAAAAAGTCTTATATTATAAAGGATTTAAGTTATTTCGCCCCTCTATCCTATGGGGTGAAAGAAATTTCTAAAAAAGAAAAAAGAAAAGTGAATCCATTTCCTTAAATCTAATTAAAATCTTCAACAGATCATTCGGGATGTTATGTTAAATTATGGAAAAAATTCTTCTCGAACAAATAAACTCTAAATCTAAAAAGAACGGCCCTATGGATTTTCCAATTCCGGAATAAAATCAGTTATTAACAAAATATAAGCTATTCCAATAACTCGAAAAAGTCATAAGTTTCTCTATATTTAGAATATAGATTTTTCAAATTTCTTCGAGTACCCGGGTTCATAAAAAAAAGAATTTTTGTTTTCATGAGTATGAAATAGAAAAGGATCTCTTTTTCTCTTTCAATTCAGAATTCCATAATAAATTACATAATACGAGAATTCAGATTTCATGGAAAAAAGAGTTTTCCTAAGTAACTTACTTCAATATGACTATTAAAATAGTAGTCTCTTAATGATATACCCAAAAATTGTTTTGAATTTAGAATTCAATGAAATATCTTTATTTCTACCCGTACACTCAATCGCATTTGTGAAAAACTAAATGAAAAAGGTTTTATTTTTATAGAAAAATCAGAACAAAAGGTGACACTATATCCAAGATTAAAGAAAAAAATTTCCAAACTTAAAGAGAAATTTGTTAAAGAGAAGAATATTTCCTTTCTCATGTAGACGCTCTGGGACGGAAGGATTCGAACCTCCGAATAACGGGACCAAAACCCGTTGCCTTACCACTTGGCCACGCCCCATTTCGATTTCGAATTTCTCTTTGATACTAATAAAGACTAATATTGGTATTAGTCGTTCGTCAATCCCAATTCAAATATATATGAAATATATTACTGCTAGGATTCAACACATGAAAATATAGAAAAAAATGATTGATCATTCCATAAAATTAAATTAAGATATTGTATGAAACTAAAATTCCTTGTATTCTCATTTGAGAATGAAAGGGAAGATTTTTGATTTGAGAGCGTTCGAAGAACAAGAAGGTTTTTTGACCTACCTTTTAATTTTTCCCTCATAAAAAGAACTCAATCAAAATCTAATTTTCTAATCTACAAGAATGAAATGTTTGTTATGCTTAATATCTTTAGTTTAATCTGTATCTGTCTTAATTCTACCCTTTCTTCGAGTAGTTTTTTCTTCGGCAAATTGCCCGAGGCTTACGCCTTTTTCAATCCTATCGTAGATGTTATGCCTGTCATACCTGTACTATTTTTGCTCTTAGCCTTTGTTTGGCAAGCTGCTGTAAGTTTTCGATAAACTCTTTAATGCTCCGAAAAATTCATGATTTTTACGAAAAAAATTTTCTAAAAATTTATAAGATCTTATAAATTTTACATTATGAACCCTCCATTCGAAAATAGAAATTCTTGTTCTTGTATTATATTGAATAATCGCACGGTGATAAATTTTGATCAACTTATTTCCTCGTTCTGACCTTCCAGTAAACAAGGACTTTCTAAAGACCCCACAATACCAAATAATGGATATGACCAAAAATACCAAAAATTTTTGGTAATGAAGGAATCAGAATCTTGCTTTTCTTATTATTATTACATTACAAAAACAAAAAATTAGTAAAAATTACCTTTTTCAAGAAAATACTTCATTTTCTTTTTGGTTTCTTTTTGGGGCACTATATCAACATGGTGTATGTGATAAAAAATAGGCAATCTATTTCCCTTTTCAAAAAAAATATTGGAGATTGTGTAATGCTTACTCTCAAACTCTTTGTTTACACAGTAGTCATATTTTTTGTTTCTCTCTTCATCTTTGGATTCTTATCTAATGATCCGGTCCGTAATCCTGGACGTGAGGAATAAAAAAAAAAAGATTTTGAAAGTCTGAAGCGATTGAGGGGAGCGGAGAGAGAGGGATTCGAACCCTCGGTACAAATAACTCGTACAACGGATTAGCAATCTGTCGCTTTAGTCCACTCAGCCATCTCTCCCAATTCAAATTGCAAATTTTTTATGTGGTGTGACAGGCGAAGTAAAAAAAAATTAAATTGAAAAACCTTACTTCCTTGATTTTCATTTTGTAAGAAAAGTCCATTCCCCCGGCCAGTACTTAACCAGGCCGGGTTATTACATTACTTCTGATGAATCAATCATTTCATAGATCAAATGATTTCATTTTTTGTTTTTATTATATCAAATCAAAGATACTTGTTATTGAAGTTATTGAAGTAACAATAAAGACAATTTTTATCTCCATTCCAAGTGTAATTTCTTAGTATTAGTAATATAATACTATAGAAAATACTAGAAAATATACTAGAAAATATGAAAATGAAAGAATATTCAAATTAATAATTTTTTTTTATTAGTATTTATTAATTAGTATTAAGTAGTATTTTGAATTAAGTAGTATTTTGAATTTTGAGTCTTTTTTCTCAATTTAGTTAATTATTTAACTGGAAAAAAGCACATACAGATATTAAATAATATAATATAAAAAAATAAAAAATGAAACACACATATGTTATAACATATATAACATAACTCTTTTATTTGTTCAAGGGACATTGAACATTTAAGATCCAATTAATCCGAGTTCAAATTCAAAAATAGGTCAGTTGAAGGGAAAGTAAAAAAAAAAAATGAGGAATTCGTCGTGGTTATAGCCCAGCTTCAATAATTCCTTCAATTTTGGACTGTCAGTAATGACTTATAACAAGTGAAAAATGAGACTTTTTGCTTTATTCTAACTTTATTATAATTTGGTTATTTTAAAAAACTTTCTGTACTTCGACGTCAAGTACCCCTGGTCGGGGAGGATGAAGTGTCAACGCTCAAGTTTTAATGAGTCTGATGCTATTAAGATTAAGATAGCATCTCATTCCTTTGTTCGACAAAAGGTATATTCATATATAATAATGAATATGAAGCGGGTATAGTTTAGTGGTAAAAGTGTGATTCGTTCAATTAATAACTTAAAAAGTTAAGGGGTCTTTCGGGTTTTTCATATTCCGATCAAAAAAAAACTTTATTTCCTAAAAAGAGTTTAATCCTTTTCCCCTCAATAGCATATTTGAGGAAAAATAGAAATTCTCACGATTTGTATCCAAAGTTCAATTGAAATTGAATAAAAGGGTTATAGAGTCACGAAGCATAATAAAAAAAAATTGGATCAAATCTTCCAATTAATAAATATAAGTAAAGGATCTATGGATGAAGATAAAAAACAAAAGTGCATTTCCAATCGTAACTAGATCTTAAATTTTTGTCTTGTATTGTATAAGCTAAGATTAAAGCCAAATAGCTAGAAAATGGTAGTTTTGGTTTACTAGAACCATCAGCATATTATTTTAGCTCGGTGGAAACTAAATAAAATTCTTTTCCTCAGGATCCCTCGAGTGGAAATAGGGAACGAAGTAACTAGATTAGACGGATTTGGTATAATAGAATCCCCCTTCTCTAGAGGGATCATCTAGAAAGCGAGTGGCTTTGGGTGTCTTTAATAAGAAAAGCTGACATAGATGTTATGGATCTAATTTTTGTTTCTGGGAATACATCAATTTTCCATAAAGGAGCCGAATGAAACAAAATTTTCATGTTCGGTTTTGAATTAGAGACGTTAAGAATGATAAATTAACGTCGACTATAACCCCTAGCCTTCCAAGCTAACGATGCGGGTTCGATTCCCGCTACCCGCCCCATATTCCTTATTCTATATGCATCATCGATTCGAATATGCATTCTTTTTTTTTTACCTAAAAAAATTATCATTTATTTTTCTCAAAAAAAAAAGATAAAGGGAGAATGCGAAAGAATGAAATAGGAATGAAAAGCGTCCATTGTCTAATGGATAGGACAGAGGTCTTCTAAACCTTTGGTATAGGTTCAAATCCTATTGGACGCAATTTTTTTCCATCTATTTTTAAAGTGGCGATACCAAGAAACCCCTTTTTTGAATGATTTGAATCAGAAATAATTCGCAAGAATAACTCTTGTTCTAACAATAGAATTAGAGTTATAAATTTATGCTTGTTCCTCAAGTAGAAACAGTTCAGTGTGCTCCTGAATAGCTTCCTTCAAAAAGGTTTCCGCTTCCTCGGTGAATGTCTTGGTAGAAGATAAAATTTCTTGAAATTGAGGTTTATTCTTTTTTAAGTAGGTACGTAACTTAATGAGAA